ATAAAGGATTCCTTTTACAAAAAAGATTTATGTTTTTTCGAAATGTAATGACTAGAAGTGCTACTGATAATAATGATCCACATAGAAGAGCTGCATAGCTCAATATCATCATACTTACGTGCATTATTAACCACTCGGATTGGAGAGCGGGTACTAATATTGCGGATTGATGTATTTCAGTTAAAAGACCTGAAGTAGCAAATCCTTGGGTAAAAATAACACTTGACGCAGTTATTGTGCTTAAATGTTTTTTCTTTTTTTTGAAATACGGAACTATATGAATAACTGATAAACTCCATGAAAGAAAGATTAATGATTCATATAAATCACTTAATGGGAAATGTCTCGAATAAATCCAACGAGTGACTAATAATCCTGTTATACATAAAAAAATAGCTATCATTCCCTTTTCTGACGAATCATATAGTTTTATGATTTCATCGACTAATAAGGTTATCAAATGAATTGTAATTACAATTGAAACGATTGAAAAGGAAATATGAGTTAATATATGCTCTAAAGTTGAAAATATCATAAAAAATGTTAAAAAGGAGGAATCCTGAAATAGAAATCAGAAATGGAATTCATTATATTGTATCTCTTTTACAAGATGGTCTGCCGCCACTCGGACTCGAACCGAGATGCTCTAGCACTGCTTCCTAAGAGCAGCGTGTCTACCGATTTCACCATAGCGGCTTGCTCGAACTCATAATAGCCTATTCATAGTCAATCGTCGAGATTGAAGGAGTTAATTCAATGAAATATTTTTAGTAAAGATTAAAATTGATGAAAAAAACTTCATTCAAATAGGAATTTGAAGGTTCATTTTTTTAGGGTGTCGGTTTTATTTACTTTAGGGCTTTGTTATAGTTTATGCTCTTCTCGAATCGAACTCTTGTAATTATAAAGTTCGACCTCTAGTTAGTGATAGAACTAAAAATGTATTTTCTCAATGAACACAAAATAGACCCTATTTTTGATTACTCAAAACTGACACATTATTTGGACAAAATATTCCATTGTTGATTGGGTTGAAAGCGGGAGATATATGGGAGATTGATATATTAATTATATGAATTCCGAGAAATAAGAAGTTATAAAGTTACACAAAAAGTTTTCAAAATAACTAGAATGAATTAGTTTCAACGATTCATTAATTTTAACTAAAGATCTTATATTTGCCCTTCTATAGATATAGAGATAGAGAAAAAGAAAAACTTTAATTTTTGTAATTGTGACAAATAAGTTGATGGGGAAAAAAGACTCCCCACCCCAAAATGATAAAATAGACTAAAAATAAAGTTCAAACCTTGCGCCTTGTCTTTTTTCAAAAGTTTTTTTTAGAATTTAGTAAACTGAAGAATTCTTAGTTTACATATCCTAAGATCGAAGCGAGTTCCATTTCATATTGATTAACCTCAAACAATAGGTAATGGAAATTTTTAATTTCATATTAACGGTGAAATAAGCCAATTTTTCGATTCATATTGTTACAATGTTTTATTTTATGACTTATTTGTTTGTCGCACAAAAAAACCTTTTGAATTTCCGGTAGAAAGAGATTTCCCTAATGACAACGCTTTTAAGGCTGCCCAATATCCCTTTCTTTTCCAAATATTTTTACGAATACGCTTTTTTGATATAGAAGTACGTTTTTTTGGAACTGCCATTTAAAAATTAAGAGGTTACTCATTGTTATAGTTGGATGTGAAAGACATCTTTTTGTCAAAATGAATCGTTCTTTACTATTCATTATCTATTTATTCTCTAGATAATATTCTCTTCATAAAACAAAAAAATAGAGATCTATGAAAATCGTATAAAATATGACTAGAAAAAGAAAATAATATGTGATTTTTTCAACAAAAAGAGTTTTTCTATATACATACAATATTCGTAAGAAAGACTCATTTTTATTGATTGGTACCTTTATTTCTTGTTCTTTATGATTCACATTTATATCTATAGAATCCGCCGTTATGCCATAGAAATCTAATTAGTTGAACTTAATAAAAGAAAGAATCCAAAAAAAGACCTTCCTTTTTATCTCTGTCTATTTTCTTCGTTCTACATTTCATTTATAAGGAATAAAATACACCAAAGGGTTTAAGAACCCATTGCCTAATGAAAACTTTAATCTTTTTCTACTAACCGGTCAAACTCGAGAAAAGAATACTCCTAAATTCCATTTTAAAATTTGAATGAGACTAGTAATTAAAGTTATTAATCTGTTAAAGGATACGTGGTTTGATAAAAGAGATCTTAGTTATTTTTTTATTAATTTTATTTTACCCCTTTCGATAAATATCGATAAATAGAAAATCAAGTTAATTTTATATAAAATGTCAGATATTATAGCGTTTTCTATAATCTATAAATGTTTTTTTTTTATTGAAATGGAAAATAAAAAATCAATTCCATAATGAACTAGTTAATGATTTGGAACAAACTAACTAAAAGTTCTTATTTTATTAGGACAAGTTTTTGATCTTAGTTAATC